AATAAAGTAAGCTAAAATTTAAGCTATTGGGTTCATACCCCAAATATGATTAAAATATCCTTTATTAATTTTTTTTAAAAAAATAATAATTTGAGTTATTATTATAACAATTCTTATTTCTTTTTCATCAAATTCTTGGTTTATTTATTGATTAATAATAGAAATTAATATAATATCTTTCATTCCTTTAATAAATGATTATAAATTAAAAAACTTTAATGCTATAATTACATATTTTGTTGTTCAATCTTTTTCATCTTCTTTATTTTTCATTTCTGCATTTCAATATAATTTATTTCAACTTGAATTATTTTCTTTTTTAATTAATACTGCAATTTTAATCAAATTAGGGATAATTCCCTTTCATTTTTGGCTAATCTCAATTAGAGAAACATTAACCTTAGATTCTATTTTAATTTTATTAACACTTCAAAAAATTATTCCTTTGTTAATTATTGAAAAGTTTATAAATAATTCATTAATTTTTTTATTTACTATATCTTCCTTATTTGCATCAATTTTAGCAATAAAATATAAACTTTTGAAAAAAATTTTAATTTTTTCTTCTATTTCACATCAGGGATGAATTTTATGCCTAATTGTTAAAAAATTAAATTTTTGACTTTCTTACCTCTTACTATACTTCATTATTATTTTTAATATTATTAAAATTTGTAACAAAAATAAAATTAATTATTTTTTTGATTTTCTTAAAGAAAAAATAAAGCCTGAAATTAAAATAAAGATAATTATATTAATAATATCTTTAGCAGGCATGCCCCCATTTCTTGGCTTTTTTATAAAAATTGTCTCAATCTTTTTATTAATAGAAATAAATTTAGTTTTTATCTTTATTCTTATTTCATCTTCTTTAATTAATTTATTTTTTTATATCCGAATAATTTCTCCTTTTCTTTTTATTAATTCAAAATTTTTTACATGAAATCATTTATTTATTAAAAAAAATGTTTTAATAAACATTAACCTAATTATTTTACTTATTGTATTAAATATTTACATATAAAGATTTTAAGTTAATTTAAACTATTTACCTTCAAAGTAAAAATTATTTTTTAATAAATCTTATTAGTAAAAGAGTTTTACTCATAAATAAATTTACAATTTATCACCTAAATTTCAGCCATTTTACCGCGATGAATATACTCAACTAATCATAAAGACATTGGGACAATATATTTAATTTTTGGCGCATGAGCTGGAATATTAGGATTAAGTATAAGAATATTAATTCGACTTGAATTAGGCCAACCTGGAAGATTAATTGGTAATGACCAAATTTACAACGTAATTGTAACAGCCCATGCATTTATTATAATTTTTTTTATGGTTATGCCAATTATAATTGGGGGATTTGGTAATTGACTTGTACCTATTATATTAGGTGCTCCTGATATAGCCTTCCCACGAATAAATAATATAAGATTCTGACTTTTACCCCCTTCCTTATTTTTACTAATTAATTCTTCTTTAGTTGAATCAGGAGCAGGGACTGGATGAACTGTTTATCCCCCTTTATCATCGAATTTATCTCATTATGGTCCTTCTGTAGATTTAGCTATTTTCTCTTTACATCTTGCTGGTGCATCTTCAATTTTAGGTGCAATTAATTTTATTACAACCATTTTAAATATACGGTCAATTGGCATAAGAATAGAACGCATACCTTTATTTGTATGATCTGTATTAATCACTGCTATTCTTTTACTTTTGTCTCTACCTGTCTTAGCAGGGGCCATTACAATATTATTAACAGATCGAAATTTCAACACTTCATTTTTTGACCCTTCAGGGGGTGGTGACCCAATTTTATACCAACATTTATTTTGATTTTTTGGCCATCCTGAAGTATATATTTTAATTTTACCTGGTTTTGGTATAATTTCCCAAATTATTTGTTATAACACAGGGAAAAAGGAACCTTTTGGAAATTTAGGCATAATTTACGCTATAGCAGCAATTGGTTTACTAGGATTTATTGTATGGGCACATCACATATTCACAGTTGGAATAGATGTTGATACTCGGGCATATTTCACATCTGCAACCATAATTATTGCTGTTCCTACAGGTATTAAAATTTTTAGCTGACTTGCAACTTTACATGGTTCTAACGTTAAATTCAATACTTCAATTTTATGAGCTTTAGGCTTTGTGTTTCTATTTACTATTGGTGGGTTAACAGGAATTATACTAGCAAATTCTTCAATTGACATTGTGTTACATGATACTTACTACGTAGTAGCACACTTTCATTACGTTTTATCAATGGGTGCAGTATTCGCAATTATAGGAGCTATTATTCATTGGTTCCCTATATTTTTTGGCATAAATTTAAATTCTAATTTAACAAAAGCTCAATTTATTATTACTTTCATTGGGGTGAATATAACTTTCTTCCCACAACATTTTTTAGGCCTTGCTGGGATACCCCGACGGTATTCAGATTACCCAGATTTTTTTTCTAAATGAAATTTCCTGTCTTCTTTAGGCTCATTAATTTCTCTAGTGGGGGTAATTATACTTATTATTATTATTTGGGTAAGAATTGTTGATAAAAAAATAATTAGATTTTCTAACTCTACTAATTCTTCAATTGAATGAATATTAAACTTTCCTCCATCTGAGCATTCTTTTAATCAAAATAATATTATTCTCAAATAAACTTATGATAACTTGATCCCAAGTAGCTTTCTCAGACATAAATTCACCAATTATAGAGCAAATAGTATTTTTTCACGACCATTCAATAATAATTATTTTAATAATTACCATTCTTACAATTTATATAATTGTTAATATTATAATAAACAATTTCATCAGCCGTTCTTTAATAGAAGGGCAAGAAATTGAAATTATTTGAACAATCATTCCAGCAGTAACTTTAATTTTTATTGCAATCCCCTCCCTTCATCTTTTGTATTTAACAGATGAAACATTTAATTCACAAATTTCAATTAAAGTTTTAGGCCATCAATGATATTGGTCTTATGAATATTCAGATTTTAATAAAGAATTTGACTCATTTATAATCCCTGAAAGAGAAATAATAAAAAAATCATTTCGTTTACTAGACACAGACAATAATCTAGTGTTACCTATTAATACTAATATTAAATATTTAATTTCATCAATAGATGTAATTCACTCTTGAACAGTGCCCTCCTTAGGGCTAAAAATAGATGCAGTTCCAGGGCGCCTTAATCAAGCTTTTTCAATATCAGGCCGCCCAGGAATATTCTATGGACAATGTTCTGAAATTTGTGGAGCAAATCATAGATTTATACCTATTTCTTTAGAAATTACTTCAATAAATAACTTTATTAAATTTATTAATTCCTCATTGAATGGCTGATAAAAGTGATGGTCTCTTAAACCAATTAATAGTTAATTTTAACTTTCAATGGAAAAACTAGTTAATTCATTATAACAAAAGAATGTCATTCTTTAATAACTTAAATAAGTGTTTTTTAATTCCTCAGATCTTCCCTATAAATTGATTTCTTTTAACAATAATCATAATAACAATAATAACATTAACAACAGTATCTTTTTATTTTTTAAACTTTAAAGAAAATAATACAATAGAGCTAAATCTTAATAATTATAGTAAATTTAATTATAAATTTTAATGATAAACAATTTATTCTCTATTTTTGACCCCTCAACATCTCAAAGGCTAAGTTTAAATTGAATAAGATTATTAATTTGAATAATAATTCTTCCCTGGTCTTTTTGAGCATCTTCTTCCTTTTTTCTAATTTCTTGAAAAATTCTGTTAAAAAAATTTTTTCAAGAAATTAGAAACAATATAAAATTATATAAGCTTAAAAATTGTTTAATTATTTCTTCTACTTTTACTTTTATTCTTATAAGAAATTGTCTCGGCTTAATCCCCTACATTTTTACAGCATCAAGGCACTTAGTATTCACAATATTTTTTGCTTTTCCCTTCTGAATATCATTTATTTTATTTACTTTAATTAACAAATTCAATATAATTATAGCCCATTTAGTCCCAATAGGATCTCCTATAATATTAAGTTTTTTTATAGTACTAATTGAAACTGTAAGTAATTTAATTCGACCAATTACTCTTTCCGTTCGTCTGACTGCTAATATAATTAGTGGGCATCTTCTAATTCATCTTCTTTCTTCAATTTCAATTTTTAGAAATATATTATTTATAATAAGAATCCCCGTTATAATAGCCCTCTTGATTTTAGAGACAGCTGTTGCTTTCATTCAAGCTTTTGTTTTTGTAATCTTAATTAGTTTATACATTAATGAAAGATAATATAAACTTATGATATTTCACCCCTTTCATTTAGTAGAAAAAAGCCCATGACCTTTAACAAGATCTATTTCCGCTCTTTCCTTAACTCTAGGTTTTGTAAGTTATTTTCAAAATTTAAATTCATTTTTATTAATATTAGCTATTCCAATAATTACTATTTCATCTTTTCAATGATGACGTGATATTTCTCGAGAAGGGTCTTTTCAAGGTTATCATACATATTGAGTATTAAACGGCTTAAAAATAGGTATAATTTTATTTATTTTATCTGAAGTTTTTTTTTTTATGTCTTTTTTTTGAGCTTTTTTTCATAGAAGTCTTTCCCCTAATATTGAAATTGGAAGCCAATGGCCTCCCAAAGGAATTTATCCTTTCAACCCTTTTGAAGTTCCTTTATTAAATTCTACAATTTTAATTTCCTCAGGGATTACTATTACTTGAAGCCACCATTCAATTATAAACCAAAATTACATTTCAGCATTAAACTCATTATTGATTACAATTTTACTAGGGGCTGCATTCACAATATTTCAAGGATTTGAATATTTCCAAGCCCAATTTAGAATTTCTGATGGAATTTTTGGCTCAACTTTTTTTATAACAACAGGATTTCATGGTTTACATGTATTAATTGGTTCTATTTTTCTAATAGTTTCATTCTTTCGAGTTAAAAATCAACTAATTTCATCAAATCATTTCTTTGGCTTTGAAGCCTCAGCATGATATTGACATTTTGTTGATGTAGTATGATTATTTCTTTTTACATTTATATATTGATGAATTTATTGTTTAATTAGTATAATAAGTACATTTAATTTCCAATTAAATAGTTTTAATTTAAAAATTAAACAATTCTTTATTTATATGTAACTTTAATAAGAATCATTATATTACTTTTCTTTTTATTTTTTTCTTTGGGCTTTCAGGGGAAAAAAGCCAAAGAAAAAAATTCTCCTTTTGAGTGTGGATTTGACCCCTTTTCCCTATCTCGTGTCCCTTTTTCACTGAAATTTTTTTTTGTGGGGATTATTTTTTTAATTTTTGACGTAGAAATCGTAGTAATTTTACCTTTCCCTTTAATAATAATAATAAAGAATTTATATTTTATGTTTTCTTTTATTTTTATTAATATTGTAATTTTTATAGGTCTTTTATATGAATTAAATTATAGCATATTAGATTGAATAAAATAGCTAAGAAAAGTATTTAAAATAATAAAATCTAATTTGCATTTAGACATTGGGTAGCCCTTTTCTGATAAAATAAAGCGATGTGTATTGCGTTCAGTTTCGGCCTGAATTTAGAAAATTTCTATTTTTTAATAGAAGCCAAAATAGAGGCGTTTCACTGTTAATGAATTAATTGATTTTCCTATTAAATATAAGATTAATTATTTAGGCTTCTAACCTAAAAATAATGAATAATTCATTTAATCTTTAATTTAAATAGTGTAATTTATAACACATAACTTTTTCATTGTTAAAATCCGGGAGGTTTAAATTAATTAATTACAAAAATTGATGCAAATAAAGTTGTTTACTCTTAAAAAAATAAAATACCCTAAAAATAAGAAAATAATTCTTTGCGGCAAAATAATTTTTCATGCTATTATTATTAATTGATCATACCGTATTCGTACATAAGTCCCTCGAATTATAATAATAGTAGATATTAATATTAGTGTAAAAATTTGCCTTATTGTTCTAAAGCCTAAAAATAAATAATTAGTTAAATATCTGATAATTATGATATTCCCATACTCTGATATAAAAATAATAGCAAATAATCAAGAGCCATATTCAATGTTAAAGCCAGAAACTAATTCAGATTCTCCCTCTGCTAAATCAAATGGAACTCGGTTTAATTCAGCTAGAATTGAAATAAATCAAATAACAAAAACAGGAAATAAGCTAAGAAGCAAGGGGTAATAGGTTTGGATTTTTAAAAAAAACAACAAATTAAATCTTTGAGGTAAAATTGCTATTGTAATTAAAATTAAGGCTATTCTTACTTCATAAGAAATTACTTGAGCAAATCCTCGATAAGCCCCAATTAATGAATATTTAGAGTTAGAAGCTCATCCACTAAAAAGAATAGTGTATCTTCTTAGGCTTGAGATGCAAAGAAAAAAAATAATTCTTATTCTTAAGTTTAAGGCGTTATTAGAAAATTGAAAAGTTATTCATAATATAATTATCATGAAAATTATGAAAACTGGGGCAAAAACCTGAAGGGTTTTGTTTATATAAAATATTTTATTTATTTCTTTACTAAAAAGTTTTAATGCATCTCTAAATGGTTGAAATAACCCTAGTACTCCAGTTTTATTAGGCCCCTTACGTAGATGACAATAACCTAAAAATTTTCGCTCTATTAAAGTGAAGAAAGCAATTCTTAATAAAACTATTAAAATTAACATTAAAAAATAAATTAAATTTAAAATTATTAAAGGAAATATTCATAAAGGAAGCTTAAATTCCTCACATTTTGGGGTCTGTCACTTTAATAATTACAAAAAATGATGCAAATAAAGTTGTTCTTCCTAATAATTAGATTTTAATATTCCTTTCGTACTAATTAAAATTTTTTTATTATTAAGATAGAATCCAACCTGATTCTCATCGGTCTAAACTCAGATCATGTAGGAATTTAAAAGTTGAACAAACTTCTTATTTTAATATCTTCATTAAAATAGTATCCTAATCCAACATCGAGGTCGCAAACTTTTTTGTCAATATGGTCTATCAAAAAATATAACGCTGTTATCCCTAGAGTATTTTTTCATTTAATCATTAATAATGGGTCATGTTAAAACAAAAAGTTTTTAATATTTCTCAGCCGCCCCAGCCAAAATTTAATTAATATGAAAATATATTATTTAAATTCATAAATTCTTAGGGTCTTCTTGTCCTTAATTAAAATAATTGTTTCTGCACAAATTAAAAAAAGTTCAATTTTTAATTTTAAAAAAGTTTTTCCCTGAAATTCCATTCTCTTAGCATTCAATTAAAATCTTATTTCAATACCTTTGTATAGTCAAAATACTACAGCAATTTAAAAAGTTCATTGAGCAGGATTTACATTTATTTTTTTTCTAAATGTGTTGTTTTTAGTAAACAGTCAGAAAAATTAATTGCCTAATTCTTTAAAATTAAAATATTTTAATTTTTTAATTATTTTTAAAAAGAATTAACTTCTATTAGTTTTTACTTATATTTTCATTATTACTTAAATTTTTTATTCAATTTAATTTTTAAAAAAAAAATTTCTTTATAGAAAAATAAATTTATTTGTGAAAATAAATAGGAAAATATTAATCCTTTAATTTGAATTCTTAAAAATTTTAAATTTATTTAATTTCAGCTTATCCCAAAATTTTTCCTTTGTAACTTTAAAAAGTAAATTTTATTACAAAGAAACATAAAGTTAAATTTAAAAACTAGTTATCTCATTTTTTGAAAAGAATTTCACCTCTAAAATTAATTTTATTTTAATATTGAAATATTAAAAAGAGTTTTAAATTTTAGATCAAAATGGTTCGAGAAAAATAAAAATTTACTTTTTTTTGAAAATCCCTTATGCAAAAGGTACATTAATTTTTCTTTTAAATTAAATAAAATTATCCTTTTCAGTTTTTTAAAAACTTTTATTTTTTACTCCTAAGCTTTTAGTTTAAATAAATTAATTTGTATTTCATACTAAAAAAATGGTAATTATACAAATTTTCATTGTAAGTGAAACATCTAATGATTTCATTTTTAAAACACTTTCCAGTATTTTAACTTTGTTACGACTTATCTTAATAAAGAGTGACGGGCGATATGTACATATTTTAGAGCTTTATTCAAATTAACATTATATTTTAATTTTACTTTCAAATCCTAATTCTATTTTTAATTGCATTAATCTCTTAGAAGAAATGTAATTCACTTCATTCTTAAATTTTTACTGCACCTTGACTTAATTTGTTTTAAAAATTATAAACTTTATTAATTAAAGCAAATAATTAATTTTATAGTGGTATACAAATTGACTTAACAAATTCAAGTAAGATTTAGGTGTTTTATCCATTAAAGAGCAAATTCCTCTGAAAAGCTTAAAATACCGCCATAATTTTTTGCTTTCGTAATAATTATTTACTAACAATATATAGCTCTTAAATAATAGGGTATCTAATCCTAGTTTAATTCAAGAATTTTAATTTTATATTAATTTAATTTTAAAAATAAATTTCACCTTTATTTTTAATAAATAATTTAATAATATTATTAAATTTTACTAAAAAAAGAATTTCTCTATTTGTTTAACCGCTGCTGCTGGCACAAATTTAGCTAGAATACTTTTCTAATTCTCAATAATTTATAATTATTAAATAAAATAAATTTTCTACATCTTTTTTTATAAAAATTGTATAAAAAAATTAGAAGTTCCTTCTTGAAAACCAAATCGAATTCAAGGTTGATTTAGGCTACTTAAAATTAAATCGGCAAAAAAAAATTTTTTTCAAAACTCGTGTCTATCGGTTATCTGGATATATAAAAGGAAGTGTATGCTAGAATTTAATGGGCAAATCACCCTTATTTTAGAATAGGACCTATAATTTGAGCAAAATGTAACCATCTTTTTTTTTCTCCGAATTTATTAATTAGTAGATGTGTACATGACTTAGTATGACCCTTTGTTACTCTCCTATGGGTCAATAAATGAGACAGCCGGTCGTCGACCCTTATTTTAAATAGATGTAATTATATCTTGCGATAGTAAAATGCCTGAATAAAGGATTATCTTGATAGGATAAATCATGTAGTTAATACTTTTACTAAATTTTAATTAACTTTAATAAATTTAATTATTTTCTAAAAATTCAAAATTTTTTGTGATAACACCCAAAGTTATTTGCATCAATTTTTGTAATTAAAAATGTTTTTAACCCTTATTTTTACATTTTCAGTGTAATGTTTTTTAATTAAACTATAAAAACAAAAAAATATAATAATTATTAAAATAATTACCCCAAATGTAACCATAAAAGTATTCAATTCTTTTAGTAAAACAAATTTAAAATTTTTTGTAATTGTCTTTTTAATCCCTAAAGGACCTCAAATTTCCATCCAAGTTCAGTCATTAACTCTAATATTTAAAAATTGCTTACTATTACTTAATAAAATTAAACTTGTTAAGTCTCTCAGATATCACATCTTTATAAAAAAATTTAGTTTTATATAATAAAGATTTTTATTAATTTTCAATATTGTATTATACATTAATATACAAATAAAAATTATTAAGAGTATTAATAATTTTTGTTGAAATGTCAAAAAAGTAATTGGATAGTTTGAAATGATTAATCACCTTATTAAATTTCTTGTTAAAATTAATTTTAAAGATAAAATTAAAATTGGATATTTTATAAAAATATCTAGTTTATTTTTTAACAATCTATCCCCTATTAAACCTTTAAATAAAAGTAAGTAACTAAGCCGAAAGTTATAAAGAAAAGTAAAAATAATCCCAAACATAAAAAGTAATATTTCAAATAAATTTTTATTTCTTATAAAAAAAAATTCTATAATAATATCCTTTGAGTAAAATCCGCCAATGAATGGAAATCCTATAAGAGACAATATGCCAATTATTATACATCTTGAAATTGTTGGGCTAAATTTAAAAAAACTAGAAAGAAATCGAATATCTTGATTTCCTATTAAGTTGTGAATTACAAAGCCTGCACATAAAAATAATATTGATTTAAAAATAGCATGAATAATTAAATGAAAAAAAGCTAAATATGCTAAGCCTATTGATAAAATTAATATTATAATGGATAATTGCCTTAAAGTTGAAAAGGCAATAATTTTTTTTAAATCATTTTCAAAAAAAGCATTTACTCCGGATATTACTATGGTTATTAAAGAAATTTTTAGTAAAAACCTACTAAAAACATTATGCGTAAATAATAAATTAAATCGAATAAGTAAATATACACCAGCGGTTACTAAGGTAGACGAATGTACTAAAGCAGACACAGGGGTTGGGGCAGCTATTGCTGCAGGCAACCAAGCTGAGAAAGGAATTTGAGCTCTCTTTGTTATACCCGCAATAATAATTATTACACCTCAAATAAATTCAAATTCTTTAAAGGAAAACAATTCAAATGTGTTAAAGTTAATTGCAAAAATAATTATTATGATTACTATTACATCACCAACTCGATTTCTAATAACAGTTATTATACCTGAATTGTAAGAATTAGCTCTTTGATAAAAAATCACCAAACAGTAAGATACTAATCCAAGGCCATCTCATCCCAAAATTAATATATAAGCATTTGGCATTAAAATTAATAACAATATTGATAAAATAAATAATAATACTATTCAACAGAAAGAATCTTTGCTTTTATCTATTTTTATGTAACTAAATCTGTATCATAAAACTAAACCAGAAATTAATAAAACAGTAAAAGAAAACAAACAGCTTATTCAGTCTAATAAAACATAAAATTTATACTCAGAGCTTAAAATTGTTACCAAAGTATATTCAATAATAATAAACGTATTATTATAAAGTAAAAATAAGAGGCAAGTTAAAAAAAACAAAGAAAATAAAGTTAATATTATAAATCAATTAATAAAAATTGCTTAATGAAATTTTCATCTATAAATCCACAATTTATAATTTTTCTTAAACTAATTAAACTTTTATAATCATTTTATAAAAAAATTAAGCTTTAAAAATCATAATATTATAGGTGTTATATGAAGAAATAATAGAAAATATTCACGTTGAGTGATTATGTTATTTCTAAAAATAATTCATCCTGCCCCATGATTAATATAGCTATATAAATATATTGAGTAACAAGCACTTAAAAAAATTAATATTATCATAGGAACTATTATTAACATTCTAAATTTTACCAATCTCACCCCTAAAAATAACTCTCCAAATAAATTTATTGTTATTGGAGCTGATATATTAACAATTCTAAATAAAAATCACCATAAAGTTAAATTAGGGAAAATTAAAAGTATTCCTTTAAGTATAAAGATATTTCGAGTATAAAAACGTTCATAAAGTATATTACTAAGACAAAAAAGCCCCGAACTACATAATCCGTGTCCAATTATTATTATTAATATTCCATAAGAACCATGCAGATAGAATGTTAAACAACCTGCTAAAGCAATCCCTATATGAGAAACAGAAGAGTATGCAATTAAAGATTTAATGTCAATTTGAAATAAACAATAAATTCTAATCATAACTGCCCCCCATACGGAAATTCTAATTAGTGTATAACTGTAAGCTATTAAATCAATAAAAAAAAAGCTTTTAAATCGATATAAACCATAAAAGCCTAATTTTAATAAAATTCCGGCCAAAATCATAGAACCTGCAATTGGAGCCTCCACATGTGCCTTTGGTAACCACAAATGAAGTAAAAATATAGGAATTTTCACTAAAAAGCCTAAGATTATTAAGAAAAAAATCCACCCTATTTGATTAAATAATCATTCATTAAAGATAATTCTTAACGAAATTTTTCTTATTAATATTAAAACTAAAAGAGGTAGGGAGCCAAAGACTGTATATATTAACATGTAAAATCCAGCTTGGATTCGTTCAGGCTGTGCCCCTCAACCTGTAATTAACAAAATAATAGGAAATAAAACAGCCTCGAAAAACAAATAAAATATTAGTAAATTATTTAATGAAAAACACAAAAATAGTAAATTTATTATAATTAAAATATAAAAATTAAATATTTTATTATAAAACATTTTATTGAATCGTCTTGCTATAATTATTAAAAAAGTAATCCAAATTGTTAAATTAGTTATTCTAAACCTTATTAAGTCGAAATAAAAATAATTTGTAATTATTTCAGCATTATTATTTAAGCTTTTAGAAATCATTAAAATTATTGAAGCCATTAAATAAATAATGATTTGATAAGGAGTTAAAAAAAAATAGCATAAAATTAAAACTATTGAAATAAACATTATTAACATTTAATTAAATTTATTGTTTTTATTATTTCGTTACCATAATAAAATCTCATTATTACTAGTAGCCTTAAGCCTAACCCAGCTTCACAAACAATTCTAATTAAAAAAATAAAGACACCTAAAATATTAAATATGCAAAAATAAACACAAAGCATAAGTAATAAACTTATATAAATAAATTCAATTCTTAATAGAATTATTATTAAATAATATCGATTAATAAATAAAATTAAACTCCCAATTAAATATAAAATAGTAACTAAAGATGTCATAAGTTATGTTAAAATAATTTAATTTAAAATATTGATTTTGTAAATCAAATTTGGCCACACCTTTTAACATCAGAAAAGATTTAATCTCAACAAATCCCCAAAATTTGTATACTTAATAATATATTATTTTCTGAAATTAAGCTGATTTTATTTTCTTCAATTATTTGCGTTTCATCTTTTCATCCAATTATAATATTACTATCTTTAATTTTATTAACATTATTTTTAGCGTTAACTTTTTATTTAATTTATCAATTTTCTATTATATCACTAATAATAATCTTAGTTATTTTAGGCGGAATATTAATTATTTTCATGTACATAGTTAGCCTATGTCCTAACAAAAAAATAGGTTTTAATAAAAAATTAACAGTCACGTTTACATTTTTATTAGTTATAGTTTCAAATAAAATATTTATAATAAAATTAGACTTAGCTTATATTAACAAAATTTACTTAGTAAATTTTGTTAATATAATTATTATTATAATAGTTTTCCTTCTTTTGATGCTAATAATTGTAGCAAAAAACTTAAATTGGGTTAATGCCCCTATTAAAAAATTTATTTAAACTTATGTTAAAATTAATAAACCCATTAATTAATCTTCCTACCCCTTCCAATATTTCATATATATGGAACTTTGGTTCATTATTAGGCGTTTGTTTATTAACTCAGATTATCACAGGTTTATTTCTAGCAATAAATTTCTCAAGAGATATTTCTACTGCTTTTTCAATAATTTCACATATCCAGCGAGATGTAAATAATGGATGATTAATTCGTTCAATTCATGCTAATGGTGCATCTATTTTTTTTATTTTTATATATATTCACGTGGCTCGAGGAATTTACTATTCTTCTTTTTATTTTAAAAATGTATGAATATCTGGTGTCCTTATTATTTTTATTTTAATAGCAACAGCATTCTTAGGGTATATTTTACCTTGAGGGCAAATATCTTTTTGAGGAGCAACTGTAATTACAAACTTAATTTCAGCTATCCCTTACATTGGAGTTTCAATAACTTATTGAATTTGAGGGGGATTTTCAGTTGATAATAACACTTTAATTCGTTTCTTTACTTTACATTTTCTTCTTCCTTTTATTTTATTAATGCTAGTAATAATTCATATTATACTGATTCATGAAAAAGGCTCAAGAAACCCATTAGGAATTACAATAAATTTAGATAAAATCCCATTTCACCCGTATTTTACAATTAAAGATTTATTAGGTATTTTTATAGTTATTATAATCTTCTCCTACTCAATTATTGTTAATCCATATGGTTTTATAGACGCAGAAAATTTTAACATTGCTAACCCTATAATCACCCCTCCTCACATTCAGCCTGAATGGTATTTTCTTTTTGCTTATGCTATTTTACGTTCAATTCCTAATAAATTAGGCGGAGTAATTGCTTTAATAATATCAATTGTTATTATTCTCAGGCTTTCATTTTCAATAAAAAATAAACTTTCTTCTTTTTACTTTAACGTTACATCTAAAATTATATTTTGAATTCTTATTAATTGTTTTATTATGCTAACTTATTTAGGGGCGATACCCATTGAGTATCCTTTTGACTTAATAAGAAAAATTGTGACAGTCATTTATTTTATAATTTTCCTTACAGTCCCTATTCTATAAGACTTTTTAACTATATTAAGTATATATTTTGAAAATATAAAAAAGAAAATTTCTAAAAGTCTAATTTTCAACTGAATTATTTCATAGATAAATTCTAAATTTATTGCATTAAATCTGCCAAGTTGAATAATATAAAATATATTTTTTAATCGGCAAAAAAAAATTTTTTTCAAAACTCGTGTCTATCGGTTATCTGGATATATAAAAGGAAGTGTATGCTAGAATTTAATGGGCAAATCACCCTTATTTTAGAATAGGACCTATAATTTGAGCAAAATGTAACCATCTTTTTTTTTCTCCGAATTTATTAATTAGTAGATGTGTACATGACTTAGTATGACCCTTTGTTACTCTCCTATGGGTCAATAAATGAGACAGCCGGTCGTCGACCCTTATTTTAAATAGATGTAATTATACTCCGCCTGTAAAAATCTTATTAAAATTAAACTGCAAATTTAAATTTGATAATAATTATTATCTAAGATTTTATTTA